ACTGGAATAGTCAACTCGTGAGCAGGGCGGAGAACAAACAAGAGAAGATCAGGTCGGGCAAAAGGGCACAGTCCGAAGCGTTCGGCAAGCGGTCTCACCCAATCATCGGTCAACTGAGGTTCGGCCTACTCTGAAACTCGCTTATTCCTTTCAAACTCCTTCAGTTACAAGAGCTAAAAAAAGCAGAATTCCAACACTAACTCAAATTAGCATCCGCAAATCAGCTTTCAGTGTAATTGCGTTGTGGAATTATCGTAAGTGACCGTTGAACATGCACGACTGCTCCATCAAACCGTGGAGATGAGCCGTAAGGTTATCTTCCACGTGGAGTGGTATTCGTGTGTACGAGAAGGTAGCGGTTGTTCCTCGGCAAACTGAACTAGAGGAGCAAGGCTCGGGAAGACAAGGACTCGGCTTTCCTCACTTTATCACACTCGACGAAACGGAGAGCAAAAGAACCTTTACTTTAGCAAACTAAGAGACAAGCAAGGACGGGAAGCTACTCGCCCTCGGTCAGTAGAACCCTAGTGAGGGAAGAGCACCCGCTTCTCTTACTATATTAGTATTAGTAGGGCACACTACTCTAGGAACAATAGCCAGCCGACTAGTCTCTTACACAATCCTTTGTGGACTCGCACGCATAGGTACACCAGAAAAGAAAGAAGGGTTTGAAGTGCAAGAAGGCCTAGCTGTAAGTACTTCCCTGGTATCCAACAAAAAGTGAACTTTGGTTTCATTCCTTTTGCTCTAAGTATACACCTTGACAGCCAGTGATTACGGACAAAGAAGTAGATGCTCAAGCCCGCAATAGAAAGAGTTTTGGGAGCCCCTGACGGAACGGAATGAAACTTAAGTGGAACCCTCCTTCTTTAGTGCCAACCCGGGGATCCAATAGAGATGCCCCTGTCAAGTGACTCCAATCGTATCTGAATCTGTTTTAATGACAGAAGGGTAACCCCAAAGACAAGTAGTTTGCTGTGTTGAACGTAACTATAGGTTCTCTACCTTGAACTGAATGTCCGATCCCTGCTTCTCGGTCCCCTTCCCTCTCCCTAAACCTCTTCCTTTACTCTTGCGGTTAGAAAGCGGGAAAAAAGAACTGTTGGTAAGCGGTTCGGCTTCTAGCTCAAGTTCAGTCTCAAGCTAAGTCTCAGTCTCCAGCTAGCACGACTCCTGGCATCGCTTTTCCAGTAAGAATAAGTCCTAGGCTGAAAGATTGGAATTGAGCTACCCAACTTACTGAATACAACTATGGACCTGAAACGCTGTCTTTCAACTACTGGTGGTAAGGCAATCTAACCTTATTTTACTATTAGTCCGGTCGATACAGGAGATCCATAAGATCCACACACAAAAGGGACTTGGAGTGGATTCCTCTCTTCTTCCTTCCGTACTTGTACTATACTTGACTTATTTTATACTAGTAAACTATCATCACAAGCCAAACTAGCAACAACTAGATAGGGTACACGCTCAGTCACTATATCTTGAAATCCTATTTCGGTGAACTCTGTCATTGTGGGATATTCGGATTCCCAACTTGCCAGTGAACCACCAGAAAAGTCATTAAGTCCCGAAACCCGCCATTACTCAACTCTCCTTCTTGGAAATACCCTTCAATTTGACCGGGAAGCCGGCCTCTTGCAATAGTTGGTCCAGTCTCCGGCTCCAGCTTATGCGCTACCTAGGTGATCCCCTCTTCCAAAACAAGTTCCGCCTGTGTTGACATTTTTTTAAAGCAAAAGAGGTCTTTCATGGTTTTTAGTGTATAGAATCAAAGAACCTTTCTCGACTTGGAGATGACCTTCTATAAAAAAAATGACTACTTTAGAAGAAAGCCCCTTTTCATCTTTCGACTTGGCTGAAAGAGCAATTAAAGGTAGGTTGCTTCCTTAGCACAAGCGCTAAGCGATAATAATTCCTTCTTATGGCTTGCGCTAAGGAGAGCGCTCCACTTCCGGTGATCCCTTTCTTTGCAAGTTTTAATTCATTGGGAAGCTAAGGGCTCAGAGAGGCTGAAAGCTCATAGAAGCCCCGCAAGTTCGATGGACCGCAGGTTTAATCATTCTTTGATTCCTTTCTTTAAATAGTGACTCCTTTACTCTAATACTGTACTTATGGCGCAATCAGTGTTGCGATATCTGTCTGAAATAGTTAGATTCCCTGTTATCAGTGTCTTGATGTCAAACAGCTAGTGGAAGCGCTTGAAACACCAACTGGTGTCAGTATGGATTCGTAAGGCTGCGATCCTAAATCAGTGGATGTTCCTCTCTTTCCTAGGAGTATAAGAATCAAATGGGTCTAAACCCGGTCAAGGAAACCGGTGTGCTTGTTATTTGCTTAACACATGGATTTCGAATGCCCTTAGGTTTTTAGGGTTAGGGGTGGAAAATGAGAGCAGGCAGACAGCGCCCTTGCTACTGGCATTCAAAAGACGGAGGATTCTCGTGCAAACTATTGTATGCAAAGAGTGAGATTCATGGTTCTTGTTCTTACTGATTTATATAGATGAGGCAGCTGCACCTGCTTATTCTAGATCTACTAAAGCAGGTAATTATAGTAATAAAGAGGAACTGCCAGCTCAGAAGCAGCAGGAGAAGCTACTTTCGATACCTAACAATCAATCTCAGAAACATGACTCAGAAACATGAGTCCTCGTCCTAAAGAAACGGAGAATTTGCTTAAACGAAGAATGCTCAGAAATCCTCGTACTGATTCACATACAGAAGAGAATGGTATAGAATCTCTGTCTTCCAAGAGTTCGATTCCATAGCTGCCTTCACTAGTTCCATTCCCGGTCTAGGAATTCTTTCTCTTTCTTCGAGTTAGCAGTTCGTAGCTCTTTACTCTCGAATTAGACATCAATGAAAACAAGAAACCTGGATTGGATCTTGACTGAAATCGCTTTCCTTAGCTACAAGAGGAAAGAGAGGTGGAATTCACATCTTTTTTATATAATGTAGAAAAAAAACCTAGTGCAAAAGCAAGAAAAGGGCATTTGAAGTGATTATAGTAGAAGAGGGCTAGTGTGTAGAATTATAGGTGTGGTTGGTCTAGGTGGCAAAACAAGGTAGCTGTAGTGACTCCTAGAGAATTACAAAGAAGTTCTCTTCTCCTTTCGTTCTCTTCTTTCTTTTTTTGGTTGGCAGGGTCAGGGCCTTTCTCGCTGGGCGAGCGCATCCGATTCAAAAGTCCTTCCCGTTCAGTTTCTGCAAGGATAGAGATAAGCTTTCATAATGACAAATCTTCCACTTGATCAAAATTTGTCTCTTCTTTTTTTTTATCATTCCCTTCGCTATAATTTTTTCTTTAATTAGAGTGGGGCGTATACCTCAATTAAATCTTGAGACGACTCCCACTCTAGTTTTGGATACACTAAAGGATCACATCGGTTTTCAGCTAGAAACTTTATTACAGCTGTTTTATGGCGAAGAGTTTCGATTGCCCGAGGAATTAGGCATCGAAACCATTGGGGAGCATATCTACGGAGGTATTAACGACTTAACAACCTTACAAGAAATCCTCCTGGATCTATTAAATCAGGGGATACAAAGCCCCCATTTTCACCAAGCCATCCATTGGGTAATTCAGCATGGGGTGTAATCCCTATGTTCATTATTATATCCGTAAGCAACTTAGTGCAACATGGCAAATTTCATCGAAAGGAATCAGCAAAGAAAAGAAAAAGTCGATACAGGTCATTTGAAAAGCAAGAAAGTAGCACACTAGTAAAGACACTCGATTAGCCGGCAAAAGCCCTCTCCTTAATGATGTTCTTAGCTTTTTAAAAAGGAATTTTTAGAGGTTGGATCAATAGCAATAGCTTAGGTTCGATCCACTAGCAGACAAAGAATTATGTAAGAAAGAGAGGCGTGATGTATCGCGCAGTCTCCCAGCATCAATTGCAAGTGATATGTGTGTGCCCCCCCGTTGTTGAAGTCTCTTGCGGGTATTGTTTGATCTCTGGCTGTGACTCCTTCTTTCTCCCACGCTTTCCGTTGGTCAACAACCAACCACAACTCACTATAATTCTTCACTAATCCTACAGGCTTGACGGAGTTAAGCTGTCTGGAGGGAATTTTTTTGTATCAATCAAGAATGCCTCAACTGGATAAATTCACTTATTTCACACAATTCTTCTGGTCATGCCTTTTACTTTTTACTTTCTATATTATATACAAGTGCGTTCTTCCTTTTCATCTGAAGGAAAAACTCATTTTGTTATATTTTTCAAATAGATGTTTTCAACAGATTATTTTGGGGTTAAAATGTGGTTTGTGGATCTACATGGTTATACAAACCACATTTATCCTTATCCATAACTTTGAGACACTATTTTGTACGACGAACCTTTGGGTGCTTCCACATGAAGATGTATTCCTGGTAATAAAAGAAGATGTTCCTCAGGATGTACTATGGAATGCCATTTCGCGCCAAGAGCAATTGGCAAAAATTTCGGAGATAATATATGCCCACGAGCGAATCGGGGAACTCATACAGGACTTCCGGAGACAGGAAGGAATGCGTCTCCCTGGTGGGTTCCAGATGGAACGCTTAGTCGAAATGCTGGAAGAGCGCTATGGCGGTGAGCAACTTCTCGAAATCGAGAAGGATCTTAGGCAGCATGGCATTTTTAGTAACTTTTATAAGGAGAGCAAAACATATTTTGATTATCTGCGGCGTAACAGTGTTACAGAATCATTCTTGCGCAAGAAATGGCAGGGGAAATGATAGTAGCTCTTTAGCGCTTAGGTAATACTTTCAAAATGACTCTCGACGGTAGAATCCAGGCTATTCAGGAAGAATCGACGAGGACATAAAATCGTGAATGAAAAAGCGTGACGAGAATTCTCAACTCGAGATGTTAGAAGGTGCAAAATCAATAGGTGCCGGAGCTGCTACAATTGCTTCAGCGGGAGCTGCTATCGGTATTGGAAACGTGTTCAGTTCTTTGATCCATTCCGTGGCCCGAAATCCATCATTGGCTAAACAATCATTTG